GAAATTCTTCCGTCAAGCCCTGATTAATGAATCTACAAAATCCCTCAAATTGAATCTGACTAAATCCAGGTATTGTGGACATTCCCTCATTTCCATTCCGGAGCATCTTAATCTTAAGTTTCCTGTTTATCGAAAAAATCCCATTATTGACTCACTATTCATCGAACCATACGGATCGATCTAGCAATGATGGAATGTATATTCTGTTTACTGAATCACATGAAATTTCAGCCAACTCCATATATGTAATGTAATGTATTTCATACGTATGAACGGAAACGAGACGGAGGAATGAAGAGCATTTTCGACGCAAGTTCGAATTTGCGACAAGTACAAATGGAAATGAATTGATAAAACATTCCTGGAAAAAAGATTCTATCACTTCCACTTATGGAGTCTTGTATAGAATATAAAAATTGATCCAATTTCTACCTATTATTATGATATTACGATCAGATTGGGTACCAAAAAAATAAATGGATTCAGGATTAAATCTGCTCTTTATGAATGAGATAAAGACAGAATAATCAGGAGCAGTATAGAATTTCCTTTTTTAGCACACTTTAATGTTCAAAAAAGAATTCGTGGATTCTTTTTGGTAGTAGAATTTATGGATAGAATACGATTGAATTGCGTAATAGTAATAGGAGTAGTATTTATTAAGTACATGCCGATATACCTATCCGCATATCGCATCTTTTATCGTAATTTTACTTGTGGCAACAGAAGTCAGGTCGCACTATATCATAATTCCTATTTTCTATTCAAAATATTCAATGAAAAATTGAAGCACGATAATTCTCTATAGGGATATGTACATAAGAGAAAGACCCAATTCGGTATCTGTGTAACAATTTCTGTTCTGGGGTTTACATATACACATATATTTTGTTATAATTGAAATTGAAAAGGATTGATTATTGAAAATAATTGATACTGATTAGTCGTAAATCAATTTGATTTTGTTATACCATTAAAGAAACACAATTTGAGATACAAATTTAAGAACCGTTCACTAATTCTAAAGTAAAAATAGTTAATGGTTCCAATTTTCCCTGAATTTTTCGGTCTGTGACCGGAAATCTATTTTTTCTCTTTTCAATAGAAGGAGAAGGGAAGTTTTTAAGCAGTGTGTCTTTTGAGATACAATCAATCGAAGAGAATAATCTAAACTGGATCCAATAAAAAATAGGGATTAATTTTTGAAAAGGGATAAGTACAATGGGATTCAAGATAAAAAAATTAGTAATAGAATATGGATGGATAAAAATATTGTCCATTTTGGATCAGATTTGGCGGCATGGCCAAGTGGTAAGGCGGGGGACTGCAAATCCTTTATCCCCAGTTCAAATCCGGGTGTCGCCTGATCAACAAAAGACTTGAAATTTCTTATTCTGCTGATCTAACTCGACAAATTCTTGCCCCGCAAGAAGCAGAGGCAAACGACTAGGCCTGTCGTGTCGATACTTGATTTTTAGAATCCATAATTCTATAAAAAAACTGTAAATTTTTTTTTTCTCAAAATCTGGGTTCTGGGTACCGGTCCAAACCGGTACCAATAGGTATGAAGTAACCCTTACTTATTAATGATTGATTCGGACATTTATTTGATTTATGATATCAATTGAATCAAATAAATAGTGAGAGTCAATTCTGGGATTCAGAACTACGAAAGTAAGAGGTCGGAAATCTTAGTATCCAAAGGTTCCTAAAGGACACTCCATTTTTGCTCCTAGGATTGAAGAAGAGATTATACGAAAGACTATCAAGACTTCCTAATTATCTTACACTACCTATACTAAATACTAAAATAGTGTCTACTGACTCTGTCTGGAATTAGATTGAATAGAATAGGCTGATGGATGGGAAATCAATTTAGAAGTTGTGGAAAGGACTGAAGATACTTTGTATCCAGACTCACGAGAGGCTTTGAGTACTCAAACATTCAATCAACATGGTTGGGCGGCTCTTATTTATAGAGTAAAAAGAAAAGTTGAAAAAAAAAATTCTTTGCCCGTGTAGGGGATTACAAAAAAAAGAATGTATGTAATAATGGTGGTGGTGTCTTACCATTCCATTCTTTCACAGAAAGAAAGACGTAAGCCTTAGATCAAATAAAATAGAGGTATCTGATAGATGGTTATCTATCTTGATGGTATATTTTGACGTCTTTTGCTTATGAAAGAAAGGTAACAAACAATAGGTCTTACTATTTCTACATGCTCCATTAGGAGCATTCCTTTGCTATTTCCAAATAAAAGGTGTGTGTATCGTATTTGTGCTTAATGCTTCCCGATTCTACCAGAAATTTTCTAATATAGGAACTTGTTACGAGTGGATTCATTGGATTAGTTCATCAATAGCCTTAAGTCAGAATACTATTTTCTTTTGACTCTGCACCATTGATTCCACTATGATTATTGATCAATAATCAATAATGAAATAATTCCTTCATAGAGATAGGAGACATAATTCACATGGATATAGTAAGTCTCACTTGGGCTGCTTTAATGGTAGTCTTTACATTTTCCCTCTCACTCGTAGTATGGGGAAGAAGTGGACTCTAGGGGTACTACTAATTGAATAATCGATTGAGTGATCGAATTGTATCAATCGTTTAATTGATCGTTTTGCGAAACTAAAAAAAAAAAAAAAGATTCCTTGGTTTCGTTTTCTTTTATTTTTCTTTTTTTTTTTATATATAGTTAATATATGCCCATACCCATACTATTTTTCCTCCATTAATTCTTTCGATGGATCTCGGGACTTATATATATATATTTAGTTTATTATATATAAATAAATATATATATATTATTATATAAATCTATATTATATAAATCTAATTATTAATATAAATCTATATATTAAGTTATAAGTTATAAGAAGCCTAGGAATTAGAAGAGTTGGCCTTGGATTATTTTGGATTGATCGAAACCCATACAAGTAGATGTAGCGAAAAAAAAAAGAAATAGAATTAGACTGCTATTTCGATGTATATGTATTAGATGTACATCTAATACATGTACATATTGTAAATTGATCTATATCTATATAAAACCATATCTGTATACAACTTTATATGATAAAATTTATATGATCATACTATTTATATGATAATAAATTTATATGATAAAAATATACAATACTATCTAGTGTGGTAGAAAGAACTATATTATATATAGTTCTTTCTACCACACTATCTCAGATACTTATGATTCCAGCCAAATCGTTTCATTTAAAACTTGGAGTTTTAATCCCTTTCTTTTATTTCTTCAATCATTGATAAGAACTAATAATCCAACCAAGTTTCAGTTAAATTAATCATTTTGACTGACTGTTTTTACGTAGATGATAAGTAAAAAAGCGGTAGGAACTAGAATGAACAATGCAGTAGCAATAAATGCGAGAATATTGACTTCCATAATCTCATTGTTTTTTTTACTTCGCAATAACTCGGGATCTAATCCCATAGAGATAAGAAATTTTACTCCTGTCAATTCAATGGGATGAATTGAATTCTGATGATACTGAATCGGATCAATATTATGAATAACAATATCTGATCTATCAAATCGATTCATCGTCGAGAATTGAATAGTATAACATAAGAAAATCTTTTATTTTATCCATACTAAATCCGAAATGGGATTCTTTATTGGATCAGGAATTCCATTGAATTTTTCATCCCTTTTTCCACTTTTTTCTTTTCCATAACCTACTGTCTTTGTCTTCCTTATACAACTCTCTTTCCTTATACTTATACATACAATTATGAGATATTATATGACCGGTATTCTATGGGTCACACAGATCCAAACAGTAGAAGTGAGATGGAAAAAAGGACGGGTGTTAAGTAGAAAGGATCTAATATTCCAACAAATTTACTAAAAAGGGGCGTTGCTTGGTCTTTTATTTTATTAGTATAAGTATAGTATCTCTTCTTCTTTCTTGGATTGAGACTAGAACGCATACATCCAAAATTCAGTGTGCAATTTGCATGAGAATAGATAGATTGTTTCCAATTAGTCATTGAGGATACACAAACAAAGTCGAGGTAATTATGTTAAGTTCATTGTGTATCGTACAATAAACGAATACAATTTGTGTATGTACTCCCGGTAAAAATAGGGGAACTCTATTCCATTTCGTTGTTCAAGAACAATTGAACAAGAAAGTCAGACGAGTATGGTATCTATTAAAATACTAAATATAGTAATGCCACCGATTGTACCAACTTACATATGTCTCCCCTTATCAATCGGTATTAGTGAAAGAAATTGAAATTCCCGTACTTGTCTGATGATAAATGCGAAACGAAAAACAAAAGAAATAAGGATCCCCGCTGGGGATTAGATCTTGCTACCTGTCCCCCCTTTCACAGAAAATGGGGAGATGAATTGATAAATTTATCGGATCCTGGTTCGGGACTGACGGGGCTCGAACCCGTAGCTTCCGCCTTGACAGGGCGGTGCTCTGACCGATTGAACTACAATCCCAGCAAGGTGTATGGCATACATATTCTTACTAGTTTGATAAGAACATTCTATTTGTTGTGTTGTAACAGAAACACGAATGATATACTGAATATCCACATGGATATGGAATATAGTGAGAGCGACACGGATTACTAGTAACGAGTGGTTATTTTATTGCCTAAAAAATAGATAATCAATTTCTCAATGAGAAAAAGAACTATTTTTATTTTTATGATACTTAATCTTAATTAAGTATCATTAATCTAGATCGTTAGAAAAATCAGAACGAATGAGAAAAACATGGATAGAGAAAAAATTGACTCTTTCTCTTCATTTCTACGGATCAGGCATTTCTGTTTCTGGAGGACAAATTGGTTATTTCATATTCATGGAGCAACGAATTATTGGGCCGAGCTGGATTTGAACCAGCGTAGACATATCATCAACGAATTTACAGTCCGTCCCCATTAACCGCTCGGGCATCGACCCAGGAAGAATTAATTCTAGATTTATTGATAATCT